TACGAGCTCAAAGGCGTAAAATACCTATTTTAAAACTGTCTCAAGCAAATGTACATTCCCCACTTTTTTTGTACAAACTCGACAAACCGATCCTTTCTTATTTTGCTATTTCTGGACTGATTAAACGCATTTTCCGAAATTGGATGACAAAAACTAAAGAATCTGAACTTTCAGAAAAAACGGATAAAAATGAAAAGTATAAAAGAGAAGCAACAATAGGGATCGAAATAGCGGAAGAACCTCCGAACGGTATTCTAACTCCTCAATTAACAAGGAGTTGTATATTAATAATAAAATCAATTCTTAGGAAATATATTATATTACCCTCATTGATAATAGCTAAAAATATTGGACGTATCTTATTATTTCAATTTCCCGAATGGTCCGAGGATTTCGAAAATTGGAATAAGGAAACGCATGTTAAATGCACTTATAGTGGTGTTGAACTATCCGAAAAAGACTTGCCGAAAAACTGGTTAAGTGAAGGTATTCAGATAAAGATCTTATTTCCTTTCTATCTGAAACCTTGGCATAGATCGAAACCTGAATTCCCTCAAATGGGTCGATTGAAAAAAAAAAAGTGTTTTTTAACTGTGTGGGGGAGGACAACCAAACAGCCGTTTGGTTCACCTCAAAAGGAGCCTTCCTTTTTTGTACCCATTTTTAAAGAACTCATAAAAAAAATGATAAAATTGAAAACAAATTTTTTTTTTATTTTCAAAATGTTCAAAGAAATAAAAAACTGGATTAACAAAAAGGGTCTAGTTCTAAAAAGACTAATAAATGCCCCCTCAAAAAAAAAAAGAATTTTTTTATTTGGGTTGAGCGAACTAGATGAATGGGGTGAAACTAAAAACGACAAAGATGTGATAAAAAATAATCAAATAATTCACAAATTGCCCATTCCAACTCGATCAAAAAATTGGACAACACATTCGCTAACAGAAAAAAAAATGCAAGATATGACTATTAGAACAAGCACAATCCAAAATCAACTAAAAAAAATAATAAAAAGCAAGAAAAAAAATTTTAGAACTCATGAGATAAATAATGGGTTTAACAAAAAGCGGCATGCCATAAAAAGATTAGAATTCAAAAAAATACAAATTATTTGTCAAATAGTAAAAAACCGAATGACTCGACTAATCTTTAACTCGCAGTATTTTATCAAATTTTTTATTGAAAGAGTATACATTGCTATCGTCCTAGTTATTAATATAATAAGGATCAAGGGACAGCTTTTTTTTGATTTTGAATCAAAAAAAAAAAAAATGGCTAAGTACACTTACAATAATGAAATAACTAAAAAAGAAAAAAAAAAAGACTTTAGAAAGTCCTCTTTTTATATTAGTAATAAAACTTCAAAATTGTTTTTTGACTTATCTTCTTTATCACAAGCCTTTGTAGGGTATAAATTATCACAAAGTTGCATTTTTAACTTATACACCTTAAGATTCAGATCTGCACGTCAATATGATGAAACATCTCTTTGTTTAAAAGATAAAATAAAGGATGATTTTGGAGCACAAGGAATATTTGATTTGGAATTAAAAACGAAGAAATTTCTTACTTCTGGAAGAAATGAATGGAAAAGCTGGTTACAGAATCATTATCAATATAATATATCTCATATTAGATGGTCTGGATTGCTACCAAAAAAATGGAAAAAAAAACAAAACAGCCGCTCTATAAAACAAAATGAAAATAAGGATTCATCAAAATCGGATTTATATGAAAACGATGGGTTAATTCGTTACGAAAAGGCAATTAATGATTATGGATTACACTCATTATCAAATCACAAAGGAAATTTAAAAAAAAATTGTCGATATGATCTCTTATCATATAAATCGATTAATTATGAAAATAAGAAGAACTCATATATTTTTCTTTTACCATCACAAGGAAACAATAACCAAAAAATATCCTATAATTACAACACAAATAAACGAAAACTTTTTACGCGAGGCGATAACAATTCTTTAGGCGAAAAAGCTATTACGGATATGAATAAATCTTTTTTTTATTACAGAATTATCCATTTGTATCTTAGAAAAAGAGTCAATATTGAAGCCTGGATCCAGACTAATACCAAGAATACTAAGATAAGTAATTATCAACTAATTGAACAAATCGATAAGAAGGTTTTTTTTGATTTGACGACTCACCAAACTGAGCAAACCAATCCAAGGATTCAAAGCTTTTTCGATTGGCTGGGAATGAACGAAGAATTTCCAATTTTGAATGAAGAACTTTGGTTCTTACCAGAATTGATACTCCTTTATAATGTATATAAACTAAAACTATGGATCATACCAATCAAATCACTTCTTTTAAATTTTAATGAAAAGAAAAGTTTGAGTGAAAAAAAAAATATCACCCTAAAGCAAAAATGGACTCTTGGATCCCTTCTCTTAAACCAAGAAAAATATGTTTCAGACTACGGTGATTTTTTAGACTATAGGGTGGAATCGGACATAAAAAAACGTATAATCGAAAGCAATACGGAGGAAGACCGCGATTTTTTACTAACAAGTCATTTGCTTGTTCAATTGAGATGGTCTTTTTTTTTCAATCTAACACTAATGAAAAATATCAAAGTATATTGTCTCCTGCTTAGCTTGCGAAATCCAAGAGAAAGCGCCCTATCCGCTATTCAAAGAGGAACAATAAATCTAGATATAATGCCGAGTCATAAATATGTTACAGAATGGATGCAAAGGGGAGTATTTTTTATTGAACCAGTTCGTATGGCTATAAATAATCCTGGACAGTTTCTTATGTATCAAAGCATACGGGTTTCATTATTGCAGAAGACTAATTATCAAACTAATCCAAGGTATGGAGAAAAAATGGATTTTGCAAAATCCATTGCAAAAGAGCAAAAAATTCTTGAAAATAGAGACATAAAAAACTCAAGTTTACTTGTTCTTGAAACTATTTTATCGCCGAGCCGTCGAAAAGAGTTAAGAATTCTAATGTCTTTTAATTCAAAAAAAACCAAAGGTATAGATAGAAATCTGGGATTTTTCAACGGAACCAATGTCAAAATTTCTGGTCCATTTTTGATTGAAAGCAACCGTCTTAATAGATTAAAGTTTTTTCTTTGGCCAACTTGTCAATTAGAAGATTTAGTTTCTATGAATCGTTATTGGTTTAATAGCAATACTGGGAGTTCTTTCAGTATGTTAAGAATACATATGTATCCACAATTCTAAATGTATGAAATACATGATAGGATATTCTTATTTCTATTCTGTAAGATATCTCCCATAAAAAACTAAACAAACGTAGACACGTATTGTCTTATATTCTATTCTAATACATGAATACAAATTCAATAATATATCAATTAGATCTATGATTCATCAAAAGATTTTTAGTCTTTAAAGTTTCTTTTTTCTCTCTTTTATGTTCTGCGTTCCACCCTTTTTCTATCTCCGGATTAAAGTCCACCATTATTATTACTGATCCATAAAACTCATATTTTTAAAAAGTTGGAGAGGGTTTGGTTTTATGCTAAAGAATTCAGTTTCCTCAGTTATTTCCCAAAAACAAGAAAAAAAAGAAGAAACCAAGGGATCCGTTGAATTTCAAGTAGTTAATTTCACTCAGCAAATCCGAAGACTTACTTCACATTTGGAATTGCACAGAAAAGATTATTTATCTCAGAGAGGTCTAAAGAAAATTCTGGGAAAACGTCAACGGCTGCTGTGTTATTTGTCAAAAAAAAATGGAATACGTTATAAAGAATTAATTGATCGACTAGATATTCGGGAACCTAAAAGTCGTTAATTCCAATAACTAAAATTGAATTTATTGGTTATTGGATTATGAATTTTGATGAATTTCTTTTTGTTTTCTGCAATTCCTAGAAAAATGAATCAAGGAACAACCTATGAATGTACCAATTATAAGAAATGAACTTATGATAGTAAATATGGGACCTCATCACCCATCAATGCACGGCGTTCTTCGACTCATCATTACTCTAGATGGTGAAGATGTTGTTGACTGTGAACCAATATTGGGGTATTTACACAGAGGAATGGAAAAAATTGCAGAAAATAGAACAATTATCCAATATTTACCTTATGTAACTCGTTGGGATTATTTGGCTACTATGTTCACCGAAGCCATAACCGTAAATGCACCGGAACAGTTAGGGAATATTCAAGTACCTAAACGAGCCAGTTATATTAGAGTAATTATGTTAGAATTAAGTCGTATAGCTTCTCATTTACTATGGCTTGGCCCTTTTATGGCGGATATTGGTGCACAAACTCCCTTCTTCTACATTTTCCGAGAACGAGAATTAGTATATGATCTGTTCGAAGCTGCTACTGGTATGAGATTGATGCATAATTTTTTTCGTATCGGAGGAGTTGCCGCTGATTTACCGTATGGGTGGATAGATAAATGCATTGATTTCTGCGACTATTTTTTAACCGGAATTTCGGAATATCAAAAACTTATTACACGCAATCCTATTTTTTTAGAACGTGTTGAGGGAGTAGGAATTTTGAGTGGAGAAGAAGCACTAGATTGGGGTTTATCGGGCCCAATGCTACGAGCGTCCGGAATAGACTGGGATCTTCGTAAAGTTGATCATTATGAGTGTTATGACGAATTTGATTGGGAAGTCCAATGGCAAAAAGAAGGAGATTCGTTAGCTCGTTATTTAGTAAGGATCAGTGAAATTGAGGAATCTATCAAAATTATTCAACAAGCTTTAGAAGGAATTCCGGGAGGACCTTATGAGAATTTAGAAATACGATGTTTTGATAAAGTAAGGGATTCCCAATGGAATGATTTTGAATATCGCTTCATTAGTAAAAAAACCTCTCCCACTTTTGAATTGTCGAAACAAGAACTTTATGCGAGAGTCGAAGCCCCAAAAGGCGAATTGGGAATTTTTCTGCTAGGAGATGGGAAAATTTTTCCTTGGAGATGGAAAATTAGACCGCCGGGTTTTATCAATTTGCAAATTCTTCCTCAGCTAGTTAAAAGAATGAAATTGGCTGATATTATGACGATACTAGGTAGTATAGATATCATTATGGGAGAAGTTGATCGTTAAAATGATAATTGATACAACAGAAGTACAAGATATCAATGCTTTTTTAAAATGGGAATCCTTAAAAGAGGTGTATGAGATCATATTGATGCTTATTCCGATTTTGACTGTTATAGTGGGAATCACAATAGGTGTACTAGTAATTGTTTGGTTAGAAAGAGAAATAGCTGCAGGACTACAACAACGTATTGGACCTGAATATGCTGGACCTTTTGGAATTCTCCAAGCTTTAGCAGATGGTACAAAACTACTTTTCAAAGAAAACCTTCTTCCATCTAGAGGCGATACTTATTTATTCAATATCGGACCATCCATAGCAGTCATATCAATTCTATTAAGTTATTTAGTAATCCCTTTTGGCTATCATCTTGTTCTAGCCGATCTCAATATTGGTGTTTTTTTATGGATTGCCATTTCAAGTATTTCGCCAATTGGACTTCTTATGTCAGGATATGGATCAAATAACAAATATTCTTTTTTAGGTGGTTTACGGGCTGCTGCTCAATCGATTAGTTATGAAATACCATTAACTCTATGCGTGTTATCAATATCTCTACGTGCGATTCGTTGAAACATTTTCTCTATTGTCCTTTTTCTTTTCGTTGGAAAGAAATTGTCTGAATTAAAGAAATCACTTCATTTTTTTGTTCATTAACCTAACTGATGAACACAATCCGATAGTTCTATGAGTGAAAGAAAACAGCTTCTAAATTTGCAGTAAAAATAGTAAGTCTCATTTCCTATGTATAAGGATTAAACAGAAGTAAACATAAGTAATTCACACTGTTTATCCCAAGATCGGTTGATTGATCATCCTGACTTGAAGCGGATTTAAAATAACAACCAAACTTTATGGGTTTTTCACTGTCGTTTGTATGTAGGTATTACCATAATAGTGAGTTGATAAAAAATGAGTGGGTGGTTAGAAATACCAAAGTACACAAAGGATTAGTAATAGAGATTATGCAAATTATACAAAAACGTATTTCCGCATAACAGGAACACTCATTGGGGCTTTAAGTTGGTAGAAATGATCTGGTAGTACTTCCCACGATTCCGATTCAGAGTATGCCCCTATCCACTGAAAAAAAACTATCAGGAACGAAAGAATCCTTTTTGAAAGGACCCCTTTTTGAGAAAGAAGAAAAAGAAGAACAGGAACGAACAAAATAGAAAGAATGCAATTCCAATAAAAAAGAGTGACCTTTTTTATTCTTTCTTTAATATAGTTATATTCTTTCTGTAATATAGTTATATTCATAGGGATAAAAGTCCTGTAATGAGTGATGAAGTAATGGAATATGTAATATTTTTTTTCGTAATCGAAAATCCTGGGTTGGAATATTTATATATAGTATTAAAAGGAGTATTTTATGAACGGCTTAAGTTATTACTCAAATAATATTGAAATTCTTACAATTAAAGTAAAAGTAAAGGATGAGATTAATTCAGAAATACTTTTTTTTATAGCAGACGGAATTACATTGGGCTAATTCAGGGCTTTTTCATAGATTTTGACTCTATCTAACATACAAGTATATCACGTTAAATAATACCAACCCGGTCCTAAAATTTATTTAGGCTCCTAGAGGAGCCGTATGAGATGAAAATCTCATGTACGGTTCTGTAATAGCGATAGTAACAGTAATGTTATCACCGACTATGATTATCTAATAGTTCAAGTACAGTTGATATAGTTGAAGCACAGTCAAAATATGGTTTATGGGGGTGGAATTTGTGGCGTCAACCAATAGGGTTTATCGTTTTTCTAATTGCTTCTCTAGCCGAATGTGAGAGGTTACCCTTCGATTTACCAGAAGCAGAAGAAGAATTAGTAGCAGGTTATCAAACCGAATATTCAGGTATCAAATTTGGTTTATTTTTTGTTGCATCCTATCTAAATCTATTAGTTTCTTCATTTTTTGTAATAGTTCTTTACTTGGGTGGTTGGAATCTCTCTATTCCATATATATCCATTCCTGAACTTTTTGAAAAAGCAGGCGGAGTCTTTGGAACAATCATTAGTATTTTTATTACATTAGTTAAAACTTATTTGTTTTTGTTCATTCCTATTACAACAAGATGGACTTTACCTAGGCTGAGAATGGATCAATTATTAAATCTTGGATGGAAATTTCTTTTACCTATTTCTCTCGGTAATTTATTATTAACAACTTCTTCCCAACTCCTTTCACTCTAACCATGCGAGTCTATACGTAGACTTATCTGAAACAAGAGAAGGAAACAATCATCAAATTATTCATAGCTATTCGCGATATGTTCCCTATGGTAACTGGGTTCATCAATTATGGTGAACAAACAGTACGAGCTGCAAGGTACATCGGTCAAGGTTTTATGATTACTTTATCCCACGCAAATCGTTTACCTGTAACGATTCAATATCCTTATGAGAAATTAATTCCATCAGAGCGTTTCCGCGGTCGAATTCACTTTGAATTTGATAAATGCATTGCTTGTGAAGTATGTGTTCGCGTATGCCCGATAAATTTACCTGTTGTTGATTGGAAACTACAAACTAGGATCCGAAAGAAACAATTGCTTAATTACAGTATTGATTTTGGAATCTGTATATTTTGTGGTAATTGCGTTGAGTATTGCCCCACAAATTGTTTATCAATGACTGAAGAATATGAGCTTTCTACGTATGATCGTCACGAATTGAATTATAATCAAATTGCTTTGGGTCGTTTACCATTGGCATTAATTGACGATTACACAATTCGAACAATTTCGAATGCGCCTCAAATAAAAAATGGCTAAACGCCTTTTAGAAAAAAATGATAATTACTAATGTAGTCTTTTGATATAAAGGAATTTTTTTTTGAACTGCCGAATTGAACCTCAAAAAAGAATGATATTGGTCCAATTATTAAACCTATATCAATACACATTTATTCTTTCAATTAAAAATATATTCCGGATAATTTTACTTTTCCTGGTCCGATCAATAAGGTCATGAAACATTTCTATTTTTTTTATTCTTATTTTATATTATATATAATGGATTTACCGGGACCAATACACGATTTTCTTTTAATCTTTCTGGGATCAGGTCTTATATTAGGAGGTCTAGGAGTAGTATTATTTACTAATCCAATTTATTCCGCCTTTTCATTGGGATTCGTTCTTGTTTGTATATCCTTGTTCTATATTTCATCAAATTCCCATTTTGTAGCTGCTGCCCAACTTCTTATTTATGTGGGAGCTATAAATGTTTTAATCATATTTGCTGTGATGTTTATTAATGGTTCAGAATATTACAAAGATTTCGAGTTTTGGACTGTTGGAGATGGGGTTACTTCAGTGGTTTGTACAAGTATTTTTGTTTCACTAATTACTACTATTCCAGATACCTCATGGTACGGGATTATTTGGACTACAAGATCAAACCATATTGTAGAACAGGATTTGATAAGTAATAGTCAACAAATTGGGATTCATTTATCAACAGATTTTTTTCTTCCATTTGAGCTCATTTCAATAATTCTTTTATTTGCTTTGATAGGTGCAATTGCGGTAGCTCGTCAGTAATAAAGCTTTCAAACGTTCATAGATAAGATAAGAAATTTTTTTTTAATTCAATCTAGTACCTAGTCTCAATATTAGAAATCTATTTCTTTGTCCCTGTTCCGTACTTTTTTTTCGATTCTAGTCAATAGAATAAGTTGAGTTGTTGTTCATATTGAAATGAATCAAGATTGATAAGGAGTCGGTCAATGATGCTCGAATATGTACTTATTTTGAGTGCCTATTTATTTTCTATCGGTATCTATGGATTGATCACGAGCCGAAATATGGTTAGAGCCCTTATGTGTCTTGAACTTATCCTAAATGCAGTTAATATAAACTTCGTAACATTTTCTGATTTTTTTGATAGCCGCCAATTAGTAGGAGATATTTTCTCAATTTTTGTAATAGCTATTGCAGCCGCTGAAGCAGCTATTGGACCAGCAATTATTTCCTCAATTTATCGTAATAGAAAATCAACTCGCACCAATCAATCAAATTTCTTGAATAAATAATATGAATATGCATTCAAAAATTTGAATCTTTATCGACGCAAATAAAAAATTGTTATTCAGTAAGTCCAATTAGTATGTATGATATTAAATATAGGGTCATATTCCTATTTACGAAGATGGACTAAATAAAAGTATCTTTACTCGTTTGTATAAGCTGATCCATAAATCAAAATCAATTTTGTATAAAAATTTTGGTAAATCATTGATTCATCTGATATCTCAATACATGATTCATGTACAAGTTTATTAGATTGAAAATTTATGACGTTCAAAAATTTAGAGATTCAATGTCACATTCAGTAAAAATTTACGATACATGTATAGGATGTACTCAATGTGTTCGAGCCTGCCCCACAGATGTATTAGAAATGATACCGTGGGACGGGTGTAAAGCGAAACAAATAGCATCCGCCCCAAGAACAGAAGACTGTGTTGGTTGTAAACGATGTGAATCCGCCTGTCCAACGGATTTCTTGAGTGTTCGGGTTTATTTATGGCATGAAACAACTCGTAGCATGGGCCTAGCTTATTGATACGTTCAAAAAAAAATAGCACTAATCCATTTTTTACCGACAAAAACCCGTGCTCAAAATAATATATAGTTTCCATTTCTTTTTTTTAGTACGGGTTTTTTATGGTCTAAGTGTATCTTATCTTTACCATGAACTTTTTTCCTTGGTTAACTTTAATTGTAGCTTTTCCGATATCTGCAGGTTCTTTTATTTTCTTTCTCCCTCAGAAAGGAAATAAAATAATTAGGTGGTACACTATATGTATATGTATTTTAGAACTCCTTCTAATGACCTATGCATTCCGTTATCATTTCCGATTTGACGATCCTTTAATACAACTGGCCGAGGAGTATAAATGGATACGTTTTTTTTCTTTTTACTGGAGATTAGGAATAGATGGACTTTCTATAGGACCCATTTTATTAACGGGATTTATTACTACTTTAGCTACTTTGGCAGCTTGGCCCGTTACTCGAGATTCACGATTTTTCCATTTCTTGATGTTAGCAATGTATAGTGGCCAAATAGGATTATTTTCTTCCCGGGACCTTTTACTTTTTTTCATCATGTGGGAGTTAGAATTAATTCCTGTTTATTTACTTGTATCCTTATGGGGAGGAAAGAAACGTCTATACTCAGCTACCAAGTTTATTTTGTACACTGCAGGAGGTTCCATATTTCTGTTAATGGGAGTTCTGGGTATCGGTTTATATGGTTCCAATGAACCAACATTCAATTTTGAAATATTATCTAATCAATCCTATCCTGTGGCATTGGAAATAATATTCTATATTTTATTTCTTATTGCTTTTGCTGTCAAATTACCGATTCTACCCCTACATACTTGGTTACCAGATACCCACGGGGAAGCACATTATAGTACTTGTATGCTTCTAGCTGGAATTTTATTAAAAATGGGAGCATATGGGTTGGTTCGGATCAATATGGAATTATTACCCCGCGCTCATTCGCTATTTTCTCCATGGTTGATAATAGTTGGTACGATCCAAATAATCTATGCAGCTTTAACATCTCTTGGCCAACGTAATTTAAAAAAACGAATAGCCTATTCTTCTGTATCTCATATGGGTTTCATAATTATAGGAATTGGCTCTATTACTGAGACGGGCCTCAACGGAGCTCTTTTACAAATAATCTCTCATGGCTTTATTGGTGCTGGGCTTTTTTTCTTGGCAGGAACGGGTTATGATCGAATCCGTCTTGTTTATCTCGATGAAATGGGTGGGATAGCTATTTTAATGCCCAAAATATTCACGATGTTGAGTATATTATCGATGGCTTCTCTTGCATTACCGGGTATGAGTGGTTTTGTTGCGGAATTGATAGTCTTTTTTGGACTAATTACTAGTCAAAAATATCTTTTAATGACAAAAATACTAATTACTTGTGTAATGGCAATGGGGATGATATTAACTCCTATTTATTTATTATCTATGTCACGCCAGATGTTCTATGGATACAAGCTATTTACTGTTCCAAATTCCTATTTTTTTGATTCGGGACCACGAGAATTATTTGTTTCGATCTCCATCGTTCTACCCATAATAGGTATTGGTCTTTACCCGGATTTCGTTTTTTCATTATCAGTTGATAAGGTTCAAAGTATTTTATGTAAATATTTTTATAGATAATTTTTTTATAGATAAATTTTTGACTTAATTAACTCATTAATAGAAAAAGAATTGTAACTGGATCTATTTAGCCTTTGTGAGAGCCATTTGAATCAATACAATACTTGATTCAAACGGCTCTTGACGTTCAACTAAGATTTATTAGATTTTTATTTATCTATGCTATTTTCTATCGCTAATCGGTAGGCCTTTTTTATTCTTTTTTTATTCAAGTAGATGTTAATTGAAATGAACCATAACTATGTAGCCCTATTCCTAAGAGATTGACCCCAAAATAGCATACCCAAATTATAATAAAGCCCATAGAAGCTACAATTGCAGAATTGGCAACTTTCCTATTTGTATTTGTTCGAGTATGTAAATAAATCGCGAATATAGTCCATGTAATAAAGGCCCAAGTTTCTTTTGGGTCCCAATTCCAATATGATCCCCAGGCCTCATTAGCCCAGACTGCTCCGGAAAGAATCCCTATAGTTAAAAAGATAAACCCTAGACTAATAACACGATAACTCCAATGATCTAATTGTTGAATCAATTGGGATCGGTAATAATTTTTAGCAGAATCAAAGGAGATGCTTTGTAAAACATTCCTTCTTTTATTCATGTATTGGATCTGACCAAAGTAAAATAACTCAGTAAAAAAAAAATGGCTGTTAGCAAAAATTTCGATATCCTTTCTAAATGTAATGACTAGAAGAGATACTGATAATAATGATCCACATAAAAGAGCTGCATAACCTAATAACATCATACTTACATGCATCATTAACCACTGGGATTGGAGAGCAGGTACTAATATTGTGGATTGATGCATTTCAGTTAACAGACTCGAAGTGGCAAATCCTTGAGTAAAAATAGCACTTGGTGCAGTTATTACGCGTAAATTTGTTTTTTTAAAATATGGAAACATATGAATAATCGAGAAACTCCACGAAAGGAAAATTAACGATTCACATAAATCACTTAATGGAAAATGGTGTGAATAAATCCAACGAATAATTAATAATCCTGTTAGACAGAAAAAAATAGCTATTAGACCTCTTTCAGCGGAATTAGAGAGTCCTATCATTTCATCGACTACGAAGCTTATCAAATAAATTGTAATTACAATTGAAACAAGGGAAAAAGAAATATGAGTTAATATATGTTCGACAGTAAAAAATATCATATCCATTTTTAAAATAAGGTATCGGAATTGAATTCATTATAGGACTTATTCTATCTCGTTTAGAAGAGAATGTGCCGCTACTCGGATTCGAACCGAGATGCTCAAGCACTGCTTCCTAAGAGCAGCGTGTCTACCAATTTCACCATAGCGGCTTACTTAAAATGATAATAAGCTATTATTATTTAAGTGTCGAGATTTAATGAGTTAAGTAACTGTTCTGAACTTTTTTTAGTAAATGGCTAAATTAATGAACTTAATAAACTGAATAGTCAGGTTTGTTCAGGTCTTTTATTCTGTCCAGTGTTGTATTTGTAAATAAAAAGTGCTACCTCCTATCTTAGGAAAGCATAAAAAAAGATTGTGCGAAAGGGAGAGATGGGGGAAATAAAAATCCCCACCAGATAGAAGGTTTCAAATAGTTTATTTTGAGTATGTTTTCTTATTTCCGGGGTGGGGATTTTTATTTCGCAAAAAAATATTGCTTTCGGGATTTTTTTTTATACCATTATAGAATAGTCAAAAAGTTCCATTTACGCTTTACTAGGTATTGCATTAGATAATAAAAATTTTGTAGTCCTATTCTACCCTAAATTAACATTTGTCCGATTCCGATTATTTGAATCTATTATTATTTAGGTGTCGGTACAAAAAAACTTTTTGAATTACCAGTAGAAAGGGATTTGCCTAATGAAAAGGCTTTTAACGCTGCCCAATATCCCTTCCTTTTCCACAACCTTTTATGAATACGCTTTTTGGCCAGAGAAGTACGTTTTTTTGGAACTGCCATTCAAAATTTAAAAGGTTTTTCAATAATATCATTGGATGTGAAAGACATCTATTGTTCAAAACGAATTCTTTTTCATTATCTATCTATCCATAGATGATATGCTACTAACCTCAGAAAAAAAAAAAACAAACAGCTTCCATTTCGATCTTAGTTTATTTTAGTCATTTATACCTGGAATCAAATTCATCGACTAATTACCCAGCTTTGATCTAATAACTACTTTAAATATAAAGTTTCCTATTAATTGGCTAAGGTGAAAGAGAGAATATACCTAATTTCAAAATTTTCATTTTTCTTTTATTTAAAAACTAAGTATTCCGTTTTCACAAATGAGTTCTCCATGTTATTTGACCAATTTACACTTCTTGATTTGAATATTTGAAGTATTGAAGAAACACTGAGAATAATTCAGAATAAAACTTTTTTAGTTCTTACCTATCTTGATTTTTTCTTTTACAATTCGATAGGATCTGGTGAATTAGAAATAATCTTGAAAGAAAAAAAATTATGGAACATACATATCAATATGCATGGCTCATACCTCTCCTTCCACTTCCAGTTCCTATTGTAATAGGACTAGGTCTTATCTTTTTTCCGACGGCAACAAAAAATCTTCGACGTATGTGGTCGTTTCATAGTATTTTCTTGTTAAGTATAGTTATGGTTTTTTCAGCCGACCTATCTATTCAACTAATAAATAGGAGTTCCATTTATCAATATATATCGTCTTGGACCATCAATAATGATTTTTCTTTAGAGTTTGGCTATTTGATTGATCCACTTACTTCTATTATGTCAATATTAATCACTACTATCGGAATTATGGTTCTTATTTATAGTGATAATTATATGTTTCATGATCAAGGATACTTGAGATTTTTTGCTTATATGAGTTTTTTCAATGCATCTATGTTGGGATTAGTTACCAGTTCTAATTTGATACAAATTTATCTTTTTTGGGAATTAGTTGGAATGTGCTCTTATCTATTAATAGGTTTTTGGTTCACACGACCCCTTGCCGCAAATGCTTGCCAAAAAGCATTTGTGACTAACCGTATCGGGGATTTTGGTTTATTATTAGGAATTTTAGGTCTTTATTGGATAACAGGTAGCTTTGAATTTCGAGATTTGTTCCAAATATTCAATAACTTTATTTCTACTAATGAGGTCCATTTTTTATTTGGAACTTTATGCGTCTTCCTATTATTTTCTGGTGCAGTTGCTAAATCTGCTCAATTTCCCCTTCATGTATGGTTACCCGATGCTATGGAGGGTCCTACTCCTATTTCAGCTCTTATCCATGCTGCTACTATGGTGGCAGCGGGAATTTTTCTTGTAGCTCGGCTTTTTCCCCTTTTTATAGTTATACCTTACATAATGAATTTCATATCTTTGCTAAGTATAATAACAGTACTATTAGGAGCTACTTTAGCTCTTGCTCAAAACGATATTAAAAGAAGTTTAGCCTATTCTACAATGTCTCAATTGGGGTATATGATGTTAGCTTTAGGTATGGGGTCTTATCGAACGGCTTTATTTCATTTGATTACTCATGCTTATTCTAAAGCATTATTGTTTTTAGGATCTGGATCAATTATTCATTCAATGGAGCCTATTGTTGGATATTCTCCAAATAAAAGTCAAAATATGGTTCTTATGGGTGGTTTACTAAAATATGTGCCAATTACAAAAACTTCTTTTTTTTTAGGGACACTTTCTCTATGTGGTATTCCACCTCTTGCTTGTTTTTGGTCTAAAGAT